GACGAGAGGAAATGCTAGCGGAAGAGGAAGAAAAACTAGGAATCGTAAGAGACCCGGAAGAAGAAATGGCCGAAGAAAAAGAAATGGAAATGCAATTGTTGGAAGATATTAAAAAAATGATTCGACAAAAACAAAATGAAAATGTGGTTACCGATTATCTTTTTGATTATAAACGATGGAATCGTCCATTACGATATATAGAAAATGATGAATTTGGAAATGCCATACGAAATGAAATGTCGCAGTATTTTTTTTATCCATGCCCAAGCGATGGAAAAGAAAGAATATCTTTTACATATCCACCCAGTTTGTCCACGTTTTCAGAAATGATAGAGCAATACATAGTGATAGAGCAAAAAAGACTTTTCGACACGACAGAAAAAAAACTATCTGATCAAGATGAAAACGAGGATTTATATACTAATTGGGTTTATACTAATGAACAAAAAAAACAGAACCTAAGCAATGAATTGATAGATCGAATCAAAACTCTAGAAAAAGAAGCAGAATCAGCAATTTTAGATGCACTAGAAAAAAGGAACAGATTATTCTTATACGATGACGAAGATGAAGAAAATGAGGAAGATGAAGAAACTAAAGAAACTAAAGAAACTAAAGAAACTAAAGAAACTAAAGGAAGATATTTACCTAAAAAAGATGATCCCTTTTTAAATGGGCCATATCGTGGGAAAATATGGGATTCCATTACAGAAGAAAGGGATGAAGAAAGCGATGAAGAAAGGGATGAAGAAAGGGATAAAGAAAGGGATTCCATTACGGAAGAAAGCGATTCCATTACAGAAGAAAGGGATGAAGAAAGGGATTCCATTACAGAAGAAAAGGATTCCATTACAGAAGAAAGGGATGAGGAAAGCGATGAAGAAAGGGATGAAGAAAGGGATTCCATTACAGAAGAAAAGGATGAGGAAAGGGATGAAGAAAGGGATGAAGAAAGGGATGAAGAAAGGGATGAAGAAAGGGATTCCTTTGAAAAAGAAATAGAAAAAATCAGTAAAGAAGTACCTCGGTGGTACTACAAATTAGCCACCGAATTGGACGATCTAGAAAGATTAGAGGACAAAGAAGAAGAAGAAGAACAAAAAGACGACGAAGAAGAAGAAAGAGAAGAAGCTTATGAAATGCGTTCAAGAAAAGCCAGACGAGTGCTAATTTATAATGATGAAGAGGATAAAAAACGTAAACGTAAACAGAAAGAGGAAAGTAAGAGTAAAAGTGAAGGTGAAGGTGAAGGTGAAGGTAAAGGTAAAGGTAAAGGTCAAAGTCAAGGTCAAGGTCAAGGTCAAGGTGAAGGTCAAGGTCAAGGTGAAGGTAAAGTTGAAGATGACGGTAAGGGAGCGGATGAGGACGAAGAAGAGCCGATATATATAATACGTTTTTCACAACAATCTGATTTTGCTCGGGAGGTAATTGCCGGATCCATGCGTGCTCAAAGACGTAAAACGATTATTTCGAAACTGTTTGAAGAAAATGTGCATTCACCTCTCTTTTTGGATCGAATTGGCAAAACCTTCCCTATTTCTTTTAATTTCTCCAAACTGATAAAACTGATAAAGATCATTTTTGGGAATTGGGTGAGGGGCGAATCTGAAGAAGAAGAGAGGGAACAAAAAGAAGAAGAGAGGGAACAAAAAGAAGAAGAGACGGAACAAAAAGAAGAAGAGACAGAACAAAAAGAAGAAGAGACAGAAGAAGAAGAAGAGACAGAAGAAGAAGAGACAGAAGAAGAAGAGACAGAAGAAAAAGAAAAAAAAAAGACCGAAGAAAAAAAAGAAGAGAGAAAAGCAGAAGAACTAGAAAAGGAAATAAGACTAGAAATGAGAGAAGAAGCAAAAGATGAGCGTAGAAGAATATCCGAACTGTGGGACAACCTTCCCTATGCTCAACCAATAAGGGGTTTGCTATTAGTAACCCAATCCTTTGTGAGAAAATACATTAAATTGCCTTTCTTCATAATAGCTAAAAATATTGTACGTATGCTATTATTGCAATTCCCCGAGTGGGTAGAGGATTTCAGAGACTGGAATAAGGAACAGTATATTAAATGCACTTATAATGCTATTCCATTAGCAGAGACAGAATTTCCCGAGAATTGGTTAACAGATGGTATTCAGATAAAAATTATATTTCCTTTCCGTCTGAAACCTTGGAAAGGAGCTAACACTCGGATACGATCAGAATCCGATAAAAAAAAAGAGAAAGAGCGCTCAGAGCAAAAGGGCTCCTTTAAAAAAGCGAAAGAGCGCTCAGAGCAAAAGGGCTCCTTTAAAAAAGCGAAAGAGCGCTCAGAGCAAAAGGGCTCCTTTTGTTTTTTAAACGTTTGGGGAGAAGAAGTAAGAGTCCCATTTGGTGCTGTAAAAAGGAAACACTCTTTTTTTAAACCCGTTTTTACGAAATGGAAAAAGAAATATATAAAAGTGAAAAAGATAATTTTTCGAGTTCGAAAAGTTTTCGAAGAAAAAAGAACCAGGTTTCTAAGCATCTTAAAAGAAAAAGCCAAAGAGGTTCAAAAAGAAGTTCTAGTTATAAAAAAAAAGATAGAAGAATTGAAAAAATTAATAATAAAGGAGCCGGTTGAAAACGCAAAAAATTCCATAAGTAATAAAAATAGTCAGGAATTGATCATTGAACCCATGGATTCGACAAATGATTCACTTGTGGAAATGGAAAGGAAAATCAAAGAAAAGATAATGAAAGATCTTATTGATAGAACAATCGCCACCAGGAATCAAATAGAAGGGGTCAAAAAGGAAAAAGCGAAAATAATTCCACCTCCAAACATTAATATTATTAGTCCTAACAAAACCGATTTGAATGATAAAAAATCCAAATTGTTGAAATCTATTTGGCTAATATTGAAAGGGGAAAAGACTCGATTAATACGTAAATTACACTATTTTATAAAATCCTTCATTGAAAGAATATACATCGATATCTTTGTATATATCATCAACATCCTCAGGGTCAATGTAGAATTTTTCGTTACATCCATAATGGAAAAAATAGAAAGTGATATGGAGAAAAATGCGATTCCTTTTATTTTAACTATAGAAGAAAAAGAATCCCTTTTTAATATTAATAGTGAGGATTCAAATCCTTATTGTGACTTATCCAACATATCACAAGCATATGTATTTTACAAAATATCACGAACTCAAGCTCAAGTTAGTGAAAAATATCACCTGAGATCCGTACTTCAATATGACGGAACTCCTCTTTTTCTTAAGGATGAAATAAAGGATTATTGTGAGACACAAGGAATATTTGATTTCAAATCCAAACATAGGGAAATTAATAAGTCTAGAATAAAAAGAATATTTGATTTCCTATTCAAACATAGGAATTCTATAACCGATGAATGGAAAGGTTGGTTAAAGAGCCATTATCAATACAATTTACCTCAAACTGAATGGTATCGATTAGGCCTTAAATCGTGGCGAAAAAAGGCCAATCGACAAATTCAAAAGGAGAAACGAAATCTTTATAAAAAAGAAAGAGAGACGGATTCGTACATTAGTTATGTAAAAAATAAGTATTATAAGAAGGATGAGGCCAATTTATTGATGGGTCAAAAAGAAAAATTTAAGAGAAACTACAGATATGATCTTTTATTACATAAGTATATAAACTATGAAAATAGTGAGGGTTCATATATTTCTGATTTACCATTAGAAGTAAATAAAGGTCGAAAATCATATAATTTGAACACGCCAAAACCTTATGTACTAACAGATATAGATCTTAGTGATTATCTCAGGGAGAGAGATTTCAATCGGAATACTCTCCATTTGAATTTTCTTGTTAGAAAAAGTAGAAAGAGGGAGACCCTGATCGAAAGTAGAAGTAGATTTAATCGTTATGGTTATGAAAGATTTTATGATGAGAATAATGAGAATATTTTATTTTCCATGATTCCTGAAAAAAGAAAACGATTCACATCGAATCTAGAATGTTTCTTTTTTGATTGGATGGGAATGAATCAACGAACGGTGTATCGCTGGGTATCAAATCGAAAGGTTCCATTCTTTCCAGAATTTGGAATGGATTATGATACATATAGGCTATATATGTATCAACCTTGGATCATACCAACCAACGAATTACTTCTCGATTTTGAGGTAAATGAAAATGCTAGTCAAAATCAAAATATTAATGAAAATAAAAAAGAAGATTTGGAATTAGAAAAGAAGAATCAAGAAAAAAAACAAGAATCAAGTCAAGTGGATCCTGAACTCGATGTAGAAGAAGAAAAGAAAGAAGGAAAGAAAAAAGAAAAGAAAGAAACAGAATTGGATATTTTCCTGAAACAATTTTTCTATGCTCAATTAGGATTCGATGAGTTAGGGGGTGAAAAAGTAAAGAATTATATCAAGGCATGTGCTTTCTTACTTAGATTAGAGGACTATGAGGATGAGGAGGATCCAGAGCGAGAGGAAACTCCTAAATCGTCGATTGAGGACTCTACTAAATCTTCGAATGAGGGCAATGAGGAAAGACCTTCGAAAGAGATGAATGAGGGCAATGAGGAAAGACCTTCAAAAGAGATGAATGAGGAAAGACCTAAATCGTCGATTGAGGACTCTACTAAATCTTCGAATGAGGGCAATGAGGAAAGACCTTCGAAAGAGATGAATGAGGGCAATGAGGAAAGACCTTCGAAAGAGATGAATGAGGGCAATGAGGATGAGGAAAGACCTTCGAAAGAGATGAATGAGGGCAATGAGGATGAGGAAAGACCTTCGAAAGAGATGAATGAGGAAAGACCTAAATCGTCGATTGAGGACTCTACTAAATCTTCGAAAGAGATGAATAAGGAAACTCCTAAATCGTCGATTGAGGACTCTACTAAATCTTCGAAAGAGATGAATAAGGAAACTCCTAAATCGTCTCTTGAAATAAAAGAGATGAATAGGGAAATTATTAAAGCCTTCATTCAGGACTCTACTCTATCCTCTATTAAAAGAAACGAGATGAATTTCGAGTCATTCGTAAGCGTAACTGAGGAGAATATACCTCTTTCAGACTTGCTAAAAAGAGCAGTGTTGCGTATCGAACCAGTTCGTGTACTTATAAAATGCGATGAAAACTTTATTAGGTATCAAATCATAAGCATTTCGTTGGCCCATGAGAATAAATACCAAATTAATGAGAAATGCATAAAAGATAAATCTGTTGATAAGGATGATCTTGAAAAACCTATTGGACAACAATATAGCAATAATTATTATGATTTCCTTCTTCCTGAATATATTCTATCTACTCGACATCGTAGAAAGTTGAGAATTCTAATTTGTCTCAATTCCTGGAATAGGAATGTGGTGAATGGGATTTCACTATTTGGTAATGAAAACAATGGAAAGAACTGTGAACAATTTATGAATGACGATGAGTATATTCATAGAAATGAATTACTGAAATTCAAATTGTTTCTTTGGCCTAATTATCGATTAGAAGACTTAGCTTGTATGAATCGATATTGGTTTAATACCCATAATGGAAGTCGTTTTAGTATGACAAGAATACGTATGTATCCGCGATTGTAAATTAACTGATCATAGTGATTTAATCATGTATTATCCCTTTTTATCCAAATCCAATTAAAATTAATTGGATTTGGATAAAAACTCAATTGAAATTTTTTCTGTGTACCTAATTAAAACAACTACTAGTATTATATTATTAAATCAACTATTATTAATTCCTGATCGGTAAATAAAATAGAAAAAAAAATATATACAAGAATTTCTTTATTTTATGGTCAAAAATGCATTCATTTCAGTTCTTCCACAAGAAGAAAAAGAAGAAAATCCCGGGTCTGTCGAATTTCAAGTATTCAGCTTCACTAATAAGATACGAAAACTTACTTTACACCTGGAATTACACAAAAAAGACTTTTTATCTCAGAGGGGTCTTCGAATAATTCTGGGAAGACGCCAACGATTACTAGCTTATTTGGCAAACAAAAATAGAGTACGTTATAAAAAATTACTAAGTCAACTGGACATTCGAGAGCGAAAAACTCGTTAACTCGCTGGATTTATATTAGAAATTGATTCATTTATGAGGTTTCTATTTTTTCCTTTTATTTATTGTTAGAATATTTTTTTATATTAGTATATTAATTAGTATATTATTAGTATTAGAATTACTAGATCTAATAACTAATTCTTAGTAAGAATTAGTTATTAGATCCAGTATTTTGGTGAACCTCGTTTTGAGAAATTCATGAAATAATGAATCGAGGAAAAAGAAATGACTGTACCCGCTACAAGAAAAGATCTCATGATAGTCAATATGGGTCCTCAACACCCATCAATGCATGGTGTTCTTCGACTAATCGTTACTCTCGATGGTGAGGATGTTATTGACTGTGAACCCATATTGGGTTATTTACACAGAGGGATGGAAAAAATCGCGGAAAATCGAACAATTATACAATATCTCCCTTATGTAACACGTTGGGATTATTTAGCTACTATGTTCACAGAAGCAATAACTGTAAATGGACCAGAACTGTTGGGAAATATTCAGGTACCTCAAAGAGCCAGCTATATCCGAGTAATTATGCTAGAGCTGAGTCGTATAGCTTCTCATTTATTATGGCTTGGGCCCTTTATGGCGGATATTGGTGCGCAGACTCCTTTTTTCTATATTTTTAGAGAGAGAGAATTGATATATGATCTATTCGAAGCTGCCACAGGTATGCGAATGATGCATAATTATTTCCGTATCGGAGGAGTAGCTGCTGATCTACCTTATGGTTGGATAGATAAATGCTTGGATTTCTGCGATTATTTTTTAACGGCAGTTGCCGAATATCAAAAACTTATCACCTGCAATCCCATTTTTTTGGAACGAGTTGAAGGAATAGGTATTATAGGTGGGGAAGAAGCAATAAATTGGGGCTTATCAGGACCAATGTTACGAGCCTCCGGAATACAATGGGATCTTCGTAAAGTTGATGATTATGAGTGTTACAATGAATTCGATTGGGAAGTTCAATGGCAAAAGGAAGGAGATTCACTAGCTCGTTATTTGGTACGAATCGGGGAAATGACGGAATCCATAAAAATGATTCAACAGGCTCTGGAAGGTATTCCTGGGGGGCCTTATGAAAATTTAGAAGTACGACGCTTTGATAAGACAAAGAATTCGGAATGGAATGATTTTGAATACAGATTCATTAGTAAAAAGCCTTCACCTAATTTGGAATTATCGAAACAAGAACTTTATGTTAGAGTAGAAGCTCCAAAGGGAGAATTAGGAATTTTTCTGATGGGAGATCAGAGTGTTTTTCCTTGGAGATGGAAAATTCGTCCACCAGGTTTCATCAATTTGCAAATTCTTCCTCAGCTAGTTAAAAGAATGAAATTGGCTGATATCATGACAATACTAGGTAGTATAGATATCATTATGGGGGAGGTTGATCGTTGAAATGATAATTGATACGAGGGAAGTAGAAGCTATAAATTCTTTTTCTGGATCTGAATTCTTGAAAGAGATCTATGAACTCATATGGATCTTTGTCCCTATTTTGATCGTGATATTAGGAATCACGATAGGTGTACTAGTAATTGTGTGGTTAGAAAGAGAAATATCCGCGGGGATACAACAACGTATTGGGCCTGAATATGCCGGTCCATTAGGAATCCTTCAAGCTCTAGCAGATGGAACAAAACTACTTTTTAAAGAAGATATCTTCCCTTATAAAGGAGATATTCGATTATTTCGTGTGGGACCAGCTATAGCAGTTTTATCAACTTTACTAAGTTATTTAATAATTCCTTTTGGATATCATCTTGTTTTATCCGATCTCAGTATAGGTGTTTTTTTATGGATTGCCATTTCAAGTATTGCACCCATTGCACTTCTTATGTCAGGGTATGGGTCGAATAATAAATATTCTTTCTTAGGTGGTCTACGAGCTGCTGCTCAATCCATTAGTTATGAAATACCATTAACTTCATGTGTGTTATCAATCTCTCTACGTGTGACTCGTTAAAAAACCCATTTTCCTTTATTTCGAATACAAATATATAGGAATAGGAAAAAAATGGAATGTATTGAATAAATATCTTGATCTTTTTATTCATCATTCGGGTAGATAAGTTGAACCAGATAGTTATATGAGTGAAACAAAACAGCTTAGAAATTCGCAGTAAGAAGATTAAATCTCATTCCCTATGTACAAGAGTAAAGTGGAAGTAAATAGAAACAGTGTAAACTGTTTCCCCCAAGACTGAGATTGTTTGATTAGTTATCATGTCTTGAAGCGGGTACAAAAGATCAAGTGTATGGAGTTTCTACTATTGTCTTGTATGTATTACCATACCGGGATCAATCAAAAATTAGTGGACGGGCAGAAACACCAAGATACACAAAAGATTAGTAATACAGATAATGTAAAGTATCAAAAGAAGTTAAGGATAAATAAAACGAATCATAATAAGGACTTGAAGTTAGTAGAAATGATCAAGCAGTACTTATCCACGATTCCGATCTAGAGTATGTTCCTATTCACTGATTAAAGAAATAACTATCAAGAACGAATTAATCCCTTTTTCTTTTTTATTTATTTTTCTGAATATCGAAACAAGAAGAGGAACAAAAGAGTGGAATGAATGAGAAAAATGAATAAAAAAAGGTTTTTATTTATTTATTCTACATACATATTAGAATTTCTATCATGGTTCATGAACTAGTGTCTAATTCTTTTTCGTAATCAAAAAATATGAGTTGAGATAAATATGTATTGAATTTTATTGAAGGAATAATTTAAGTTATTCTCGAACTAAGAAATGGATTTTCTATTTTCTTTCTATTTAGAAATAGAAAAAATAAATAAAAAAAGGGGTGAGATCAATTCCGAAGCACTTTTTATTTCTTATTCTAGCAGACAGAATTCCATTGGTCTAATTTGAGACTTTTCGATATGTCTTTATTATATCCATACTACCCAATGGATGTCGAATTTATGTTACTATTGAATTAGTCCTTACATTTTTTTCTGACCATAGAGGAGCCGTATGAAGCTGGGGTCTCACGTACGGTTCTGGAGTAGCGATGAAAGCAGTAATGTTATCATCGACTATGATTATCTAATAGTTCAAGTACAGTTGATATAGTTGAAGCGCAATCCAAATATGGTTTTTGGGGGTGGAATGTTTGGCGCCAACCTGTCGGGTTTATAGTTTTTCTAATTTCTTCCCTAGCAGAATGTGAAAGATTACCCTTTGATTTACCAGAAGCAGAAGAGGAATTAGTAGCAGGTTATCAAACCGAATATTCAGGTATCAAATACGGTTTATTCTATGTTGCTTCTTACCTAAATCTATTAGTTTCTTCATTATTTGTAACAGTTCTTTACTTCGGTGGTTGGAATTTATCTATTCTGCCTATTTTATTTATTCCCGAGATTTTCGGAATAGATAAAATAGGTGGGGTCTTTGGAATGATAATCGGTATTCTTATTACATTAGTTAAAGCCTATTTGTTCCTGTTTATTTCTATTACAACAAGATGGACTTTCCCAAGGATGAGAATGGACCAACTATTAAATCTTGGATGGAAATTTCTTTTACCTATTTCTTTAGGTAATCTATTATTGACAACCTCTTCTCAACTTGGATCACTATAAATAAGAAATAAGAAGAGACGAGAAGGACATTCGAAATTTCGAATAACCTATCTGAAACAAGAGAAAGAAACATCAACTTATTTATTTCATGGATATTTACGATATGTTCCCTATGGTAACTGGATTCATGAATTATGGTCAACAAACAGTACGAGCTGCAAGGTATATCGGTCAAGGTTTCATGATTACCTTATCCCATACAAATCGTTTACCTGTAACTATTCAATATCCTTATGAAAAATTAATTACATCGGAACGTTTTCGTGGTCGAATTCATTTTGAATTTGATAAATGTATTGCTTGTGAAGTATGTGTTCGTGTATGTCCTATAGATTTACCCCTTGTAGATTGGAGATTGAAAACGGATATCAAAAAGAAACAATTGCTTAATTATAGTATTGATTTTGGAGTATGTATATTTTGTGGTAACTGTGTGGAGTATTGCCCAACAAACTGTTTATCAATGACTGAAGAATATGAGCTTTCTACTTATGATCGTCATGAATTAAATTACAATCAAATTGCTTTGGGTCGATTGCCTATGTCAGTAATTGGGGATTACACAATTCAAGCAATTAGGAATTCGACACGAATCACAATAGACAAAGATAAATCTTTCGATTCAAAATCAATTACTAATTATTAATTAGTATATAATATAAGGAATTGGATCGGGGATTTTTTCATTTTTTTTTATATTGATTAATTTAATTAATAACTAGAACTCATACCTATTGATTGTTGAGAATTACTCTTTGATTTTTGCATTTTAGGTTGAAAAAAAGAATTTCGAGAATCATATCTTTCATTCTTCTATAATCTACACTACATTAAGATTCAATTCCATTAGTAACATTACCATATTATATACAAGAAAAAAATGGGGCAATTCCTTTTTTCCTGGACTATTCAATAAAGTCATGAAATATTTCGACTTATTTATCTCTTACTTTATACATAATGGGTTTAACTGGACCAATACATGATATTCTTGTAGTATTTCTAGGATCCGTTCTTATATTAGGAAGCCTGGGAGTCGTTTTATTTCCCAATCCCATTTTTTCTGCGTTTTCGTTGGGATCGGCTCTTGTTTGTATATCCTTATTATATATTTTATCCAACTCCTATTTTGTAGCTGCTGCCCAGCTCCTTATTTATGTGGGGGCTATAAATGTCTTAATCATATTTGCTGTGATGTTCACAAACAGTTCCGAATATTATAATTCTAATGATTTTCATTTTTGGACTGTTGGAGATGCGGTTACTTCGTTGGTCTGTACAAGTATTCTTTTTTCACTAATTACTACTATCCTAGAAACATCATGGTATGGGATTATTTGGACTACAGGATCAAATCAAATTATAGAGCAGGATCTAATAAGTAATATTCAACAAATTGGTATTCATTTATCAACGGACTTCTTTCTTCCATTTGAACTAATTTCTATAATTCTTTTAGTTGCCTTGATAGGTGCAATTAGTATGGCTCGTCAATAAGAATAATAAGTAGGAATTCTTATTCTAAATAAATTCGAAATCCAAAATCAAAGAATGTCTTCTTTTCCTGTGTCTTATTTTTATAACACTTTTTTTTCTTTCAAATTCAAATGGATTTTTTCATTTTCTTTAATATTAATATATGTTATATTCCCATATTTAAGTCTAGTATAAAAATAAATAAAATACTATAAGATAAGCAAAGCTCTTAATTGGATCCATTACCAATCCCTTATTTTTTATTAATTAATTTATTTAATTGAATTCTTTGAATGAATATTCATTCATATTGAATCGAGATTGATAAGGAGTTAGTCAATGATGTTTGAACATGCACTTTTTTTGAGTGCCTATTTATTTTCTATCGGTATCTATGGATTGATCACAAGCCGAAACATGGTTAGAGCACTTATGTGTCTTGAACTTATACTAAATTCGGTTAATATCAATCTCGTAACATTTTCGGATTTATTCGATAGCCGTCAATTAAAAGGAGACATTTTCTCGATCTTTGTTATAGCCATTGCAGCTGCAGAAGCAGCAATTGGACTAGCTATTGTTTCATCAATCCATCGTAACAGAAAATCAACTCGTATCAATCAATCAAATTTGTTGAATAAATAGTCGTAATCATATAATCAGATATAATTCATATAATCAGATATAATTCATAATATACTATTAATAATATACTATTTTAAATATACTATTTTAATTTCATGTATAATAAAATTTTTTATTTACTTATCTTTTTTTAATAATTTAGAATATAATATTGTTAATTTGAATAGTCACCGATTTGAATTAGATTAGCATGTACAACTAGTATTAGCATCTTTGTCGAAACTAAAATGAAAGTTTATTGGCCCTTTCTCGTGAAACATATCCAGAAATAGATTGATTCTAAAAAATTCTGGTAAACCACTGATTTGTCTGGTATCTATAATATAGAATTCATTTACTACTACTACTGACTTTTTACCAGATCAAAATATTTGATTTCTAAAACTGAAATTTATAGATCCAATGTCACATTCAGTAAAAATTTATGATACGTGTATAGGGTGTACTCAATGCGTACGAGCTTGCCCTACGGATGTGTTGGAAATGATACCTTGGAACGGATGTAAAGCTAAGCAAATAGCTTCTGCACCAAGAACGGAGGACTGTGTAGGTTGTAAGAGATGTGAATCCGCTTGTCCAACAGATTTTTTGAGTGTTCGTGTTTATTTATGGAATGAGACAAGCCTTAGTATGGGTCTAGCTTATTGATACGTTCCAAAAAACTCCACTTCACTTGAATCATTTGATTCCTTTTTTTTACCGACAAAAATCCGTACTCAGAATTCCGAATAATATACTTTCTTGAGTACGGGTTTTTATGGTCAAAACGTATCTTGTCTTTACCACGAGTTATTTTCCTTGGTTAACAATAATTGTAGTTTTGCCGATATTTGCGGGCTTCTTCATTTTTTTTCTCCCACATAAAGGAAATAAGGTGATTAGGTGGTATACCATATGTATATGCCTTTTAGAACTTCTTCTAACAACCTATGTATTTTGTTATCATTTCCAATTGGACGATTCATTAATACAATTGAGAGAGGATTATAAATGGATAAATGTTTTTGATTTTCACTGGAGATTGGGAATCGATGGATTTTCCATAGGACCCATTTTATTGACAGGATTTATCACTACTTTAGCAACTTTAGCGGCTTGGCCGGTTACTCGAGATTCACGATTGTTTTATTTTCTAATGGTAGCAATGTACAGTGGCCAAATAGGATTATTTTCTTCTCGAGACCTTTTACTTTTTTTCATCATGTGGGAGTTAGAATTAATTCCTGTTTACTTACTTTTATCCATGTGGGGGGGTAAAAAACGTCTGTACTCAGCTACAAAGTTTATTTTATACACAGCTGGGGGTTCCGTTTTTCTCTTAATAGGGGTTTTGGGTATAGGTTTATATGGTTCGGACGGACCCATATTAAATTTTGAAACATTAGCTAATCAATCATATCCTATAGTCTTAGAGATTCTATTATATTTTGGCTTTCTTATTGCTTATGCTGTCAAATCGCCGATTATACCCCTACATACGTGGTTGCCAGATACCCACGGCGAAGCGCATTACAGTACATGTATGCTTCTGGCTGGAATCTTATTAAAAATGGGAGCTTATGGATTGATTCGGATAAATATGGAATTTTTACCCCACGCCCATTCTATATTTTCTCCATGGTTCGTCATAGTAGGAACGATACAAATAATTTATGCAGCTTCAACCTCCTTGGGGCAACGTAATTTCAAAAAGAGAATAGCCTATTCCTCTGTATCTCATATGGGTTTTATAATTATAGGAATTGGTTCCATAACCAACGCGGGACTCAATGGGGCCTTTTTACAACTAATCTCTCATGGATTTATTGGTGCTGCGCTTTTTTTCTTAGGGGGGACAGGCTGTGATAGAACACATCTTGTTTATCTTGACGAAATGGGTGGAGTATCCGTCCCGATGCCAAAATTATTTACCTTGTTCAGTAGTTTCTCGATGGCCTCTCTTGCATTGCCGGGAATGAGTGGTTTTGTTGCAGAATCCGTAGTCTTTTTTGGATTAATTACCAGTCCAAAATATCTTTTAATGCCAAAAATACTAATTACTTTTCTAATGGCAATTGGAATGATATTAACTCCTATTTATTTATTATCCATGTCACGCCAAATGTTCTATGGATACAAGTTATTTAATGCTCCAAAGTCTTATTTTGTGGATTCTGGACCACGAGAACTATTTGTTTCGATTTGTCTCTTTTTGCCCGTAATAGCAATTGGTATTTATCCTGATTTTATTTTCTCGCTATCAGTTGATAAGGTACAAGCTATTCTATCTAATTATTTTCCTAGATAGTCTTGATGAATAAAGCGGATAATCGAATAATTATAGGATTTTCCATTTCAAAAAAAAAAGTTCACCATAGAACGCAAAAAATGAAAATGGAAATGAGATGTATCTCGAGTTTTTGAGAACCATTTAGCCCTCTTTTTGAATGAGAAATGGTTCTCAAAAACTCACACAAATCTTTCCATCCATATAATAATATATATATATATAGAAAGATTTCCTGATATATTAGTTTACTCAACTAGATGGGAATTAGAATGAACCATAACTATGCAAACCTATTCCTAATAGATTAACCCCAAAATAGCATATCCAAATTATAAGAAATCCTATAGAAGCTACAATTGCCGAATTAATACCTTGAAAACCTTGGTTTGTTCTGGTATGTAAATAAATTGCGTATATAATCCAAGTAATAAATGCCCAAGTTTCTTTAGGATCCCAATTCCAATAAGACCCCCATGCTTCATTAGCCCATACTGCTCCAGAAAGAATGCCTATGGTTAAAAAAGTAAACCCTAGACTAATGACACGATAACTCCAATAATCTAATCTTTGAGCCAATTGATATTTATAATAGTTTTGAAATGAAGGAAAAGCAGTATTTTCTAAAGCATTTCTTTTCTCATTCAACTGAATCTCGCCAAAGAAAAACGACTTAACTAAGAAATTCTTATCCTTAGAAAAAATATTGATGCTTTTTCGAACTAGAATGACTAAAAGAGCAATTGAAAATAAGGATCCAAATAAAAGAGCTGCATAGCTCAATAACATCATACTTACATGCATCATCAACCACTGAGATTGTAGAGCAGGTACTAATATTGCGGATTGATGCATTCCAGTTGAAAGACCAGAAGTGGCGAAACCTTGGGTAAAAATAGCACTCGGCGCGGTTATTGCACTTAAATCATTTTTCTTTTTATGATTTTTAAAATACAGAATCATATGAATAATGAGGAAACTCCACGAAAGGAACATTAATGATTCATATAAATTACTTAAGGGGAAATGCCCCGAATAAATCCAACGAATAACTAATAACCCCGTTATAGATAAAAAAGTAGCTATCATCCCCTTTTCTGACGAATTATATAGTCCTATGATTTCCTGAACTAATAAATTCATCAAATGAATCATAATAACAATGGAAATGATCGAAAAAGAGATATGAGTTAATATATGTTCTAGAGTCACAAATATCATAAATAAAAGAATAGTCCAATTACTTAGAGAATGAAAATCGAGAATTGAATATTGAATACATTATAGGATTTATTGTGCCCTTTTTACATTTTCTATTAGATAGAGTATGCCATGCCGCCACTCGGACTCGAACCGAGATGCTCTAGCACTGCTTCCTAAGAGCAGCGTGTCTACCGATTTCACCATGGCGGCTTGCTTGAAATAATAATAGTTCGTACATCTTGAATCGTCGAGATTCAAGGATTCAATGCAATATGGTTTAGAAAATATTAGAATCTATTTTTTCTTTTAAGAAACGGAATTTGATATCTTCATCACTAAGACCAAAGAAAGTTATCGAAATATGATCTCAATAACTTGATACCATTAAATCAAATTGGATTCATTCGAATATACCTGATACCTAATTTATGATAGGACCGATTTCTGAAACCAATTAAGTCTTGGCCTAATAATTACATAAAAAACGAATGATTTGCAATCGATATTCCGATTTCACTGTACTTTTCACAAAAATTATATAATTTTTGTGAAAAGTACAGTGGTAAGAAAAAATTTACGTACCACGAATTCGAATTCTATAATAATGAAAAATCATGAAAATATAAATATATATTATGAATATATATTATGAATATATATTATGAATATATATATATATTCATATGTATTAAATATGAAAATAGGGAAACTAGAATTCAGTAAACAAAAGAATTCTTATTCTATTTCTATCTTATTCTATGTCTATATATTAGAATATTAGAAGAAGTACTTTTCATATTAATATATAATATATATTGATATATATTGAATTGAGAATTTTCGTTAATGTAAATTATTTATTTTAGAATTTTTTTAAAGCTTTATTATTTATTGGTTTGCCATACGAAAAACTTTTTGAATTTCCTGTCGAAACTGACTTAGCTAAAGAAAAAGCCTTAACTGCAGCCAAATATCCTTTTTTCTTCCAAATATTTTTACGAATACGCTTTTTTGACATAGAAGTACGTTTTTTTGGAACTGCCATTCAAAAACAAAGAAGTTAATAATTTTTATTGTTGTATGTGAAAGACATGTATTGCCAGATTGTTCTTTTTCTTTATTATCTATACTGAATTTTCTAGATAATGGAATGATTTTTCCTAAAATAGGAATACTTTTTCTTTGATAATACTATCTATTTATAGAACTATTTTATATATACTATTTAATATTTTTTTATATATACTATTTAATATTTTATATATACTATTTAATATTTTTAATAGAGTTTTGACTCCCTAATAATAATAATTAGAATTCTTTTTTTATTCTTTTTTATTTTTCCCATCTCTATTATATATAGTATATATAGAGAATCCAAAATGATTCATAGGGATTAGTCTCGTTCCAGTCTTGTTCGAATCTATCAATCCACTATTATATATTATAACAAATAGAATAAATAGAAAATACAAATGAATTGATTGTTCTCAGCTCCCTTTTGAACTTATATCTCGATTTAGTAAATATAGTTATGCTAATTTTATAAGTCAAAAGTCAAGTAAGTCAGATTGAGAATTCCAATTCTTATATTCGAAATTCTTATATTATAAACTAAAAAAATGAATACAATTTTTTTCTACTCAAATTCCGAATAAGCATTCGGAAATGAAATTTGATTGAAGACGAATCTACTAATTAATCTCTTAAAAAAGATAGTACTTAATTTAAAAAGGTATACGATAGTTTTAATAATCTATTATTCCATGCGAAATAGTATCATAAGGTTTACAATAAATATTTTAATTAGTAATTAGAATAACTATCCCTTTTTTCTTTTTTATTATATAGAGATAGAGTCAAATTATTCGCATATCATATTGAGTCAAGTTATTTGCATATACGAGATCCATATATATTCGAATGAAGGGCTATTTCATTTTTTGTATAACCATTTTTTCTTACTATACTATATTGGTATAAATTAACTATATTGTTATAAATTATCAAAATACTACAATATTTGAGTTTTTTCATATCTTTTTTTGTTGATTTTTTTTGATCTTTCTAAAAAGGATCAAAATGGGTCAATTGGAGACAATAAGATTTAATAAGAATAAAAAAAAAGGGTTTTATTATTATTATGGAACATACATATCAATATGCTTGGATAATACCTTTCCTTCCACTTCCTGTGACTATGTCAATAGGATTTGGCCTTTTGCTTGTTCCAACAGCAACAAAAAATCTTCGTCGTATATGGTCTTTTTATAGTGGTTTATTTCTAAGTATAGCTATGGTTTTTTCCATCAATTTAGCTATTCAGCAAATAAATGGAAATTTGATCTATCAATATCTCTGGTCTTGGACTATTAATAATGATTTTTCCTTAGAATTCGGATACTTAATCGATCCGCTTACTTCCATTATGTTAATATTAATCACTACTGTTGGAATCATGGTTCTTATTTATAGTGATAATTATATGTCTCATGATCAAGGATATTTGAGATTTTTTGCTTATATGAGTTTTTTCAATGCTTCCATGTTGGGATTAGTTACTAGTTCCAATTTGATACAAATTTATATTTTTTGGGAGTTGGTGGGGGTGTGCTCATATTTATTAATTGGTTTTTGGTTCACACGACCAATAGCAGCAAGTGCTTGTCAAAAAGCTTTTGTAACTAATCGTGTAGGGGACTTCGGTTTATTATTAGGAATCCTGGGTTTTTATTGGATGACAGGTAGTTTCGAATTTCGGGATTTGTTCGAAACATTTAATAAATTGATTCATAATCATGGGGTAAATTCCTTATTTGCTACTCTATGCGCTTTCCTATTATTCGCCGGTGCAATTGCTAAATCTGCGCAATTTCCCCTTCATGTATGGTTACCTGATGCTATGGAGGGACCCACTCCTATTTCAGCTCTTATACATGCCGCTACTATGGTAGCGGCGGGAATTTTTCTTGTAGCTAGGCTTCTTCCTATTTTCACAGTTATACCTTACATAATGAATTTCATTTCTTTGATAGGTGTAATAACATTACTATTAGGAGCTACTTTAGCTCTTGCTCAAAGAGACATTAAAAGAAGTTTAGCTTATTCTACAATGTCTCAATTGGGTTATATTATGTTAGCTCTAGGTATAGGTTCTTATCGGGCTGCTTTATTTCATTTGATCACTCATGCCTATTCTAAAGCATTATTGTTTTTGGGATCTGGATCCATTATCCATTCAATGGAACCCATTGTTGGATATTCACCAGATAAAAGTCAGAATATGGCTCTTATGGGTGGTTTAAGAAAATACGTTCCAATTACAAAAATCACTTTTTTATTAGGTACATTGTCTCTTTGTGGTATTCCACCTCTTGCCTGTTTTTGGTCCAAAGATGAAATTCTTAATGATAGTTGGTTCTATTCACCAATTTTCGCAATAATAGCAACTTTCACAGCGGGATTAACCGCCTTTTATATGTTTCGAATGTATTTACTTACTTTTGAAGGGTATTTACATGTTCATTTAAAAAATTACAGTGGAATTAAAAATAGTTCTCTTTATTCCATATCTTTGTGGGGGAAAGAAGCACAAAATTTGAGAACCAAAAAACGACTTTTAGCAAGAATGAATAATAATGATGCAAGTATTTCTTTTTTTTCGAAAAATATATATGATGGCAATGGAATAAATCAAATGCGAAATTTGAGTACTCATTTTGGCAAAAAATACACTTCTATCTATCCCCATGAATCAGATAATACTATGCTATTTCCACTGCTTATATTGGTACTATTTACTTTACTTGTTGGATCCATTGGAATTCCTTTTGGTGAATTGGATCTATTATCCAAATGGTTGGCTCTACCCGAAAATCTTTTAAATCCCCATCATTCTGTGAATTGGTATGAATTTATACCAAATGCAATTTATTCAGTAAGTATAGCTTCTTTTGGAATAGGCATAGCATCCATTCTTTATGGATCCGTTTATTCGTCTTTCCAAAATTTTTATTTAAGAAATTCTTTTCGAAAAATGGGTTCTAAGAGAATTTTCTCGGACCCAATAGTAAATGCAATATACAATTGGTCATATAATCGGGGTTATATGGATTTCGTTTATGCAAGAATCTTAACGAGGGGTATAAGAGTATCGTCTGAACTAAGTTATTTTTTTGATAGGTGTGTAATTGATGGAATTATAAATGGTGTTGGTATTGGAATTTTTCTTATAGGAGAGGGGTTAAAATATATTGGGGGAGGGCGAATTTCGTCTTATCTTTTTTTCTATTTCTTCTATTATGTATCAACTTTTTTACTAATTCATTTTTTGAGTTTATAAGAATGGACTTTGTTATTATAATATTATAATGAGAATTTGCAATTCCTATGAGATACATAGGAGATACAAGAGGAAAATGAAAATAGAGCCACTCTTAGGTTCCCTATGAAATGAGGCATGGAACGGAGCGATTACGAAGAAGTTCCGGGAGTTACGAGGGAAGCTTCGGACTCATATTGTTCATGGGTTGAGAACGGGAGTTGAACTCTATGAGATCGAATCTCCCGTTGTTCCTCAGTAGCTCAGTGGTAGAGCGGTCGGCTGTTAACTGATTGGTCGTAGGTTCGAATCCTACTTGGGGAGATTTGATTAATTCCAATTAAAAAAAGAAGAATGGAATGAAAGGGCTCGCTCTGGCCATTAGGAGTAGGTAACCCGTTCCCTGTCTTTGTTTCTATTGCATTCTATTCCTT